TTGATCGTAAATAATAGGATTGTTTACGAAGAAAAACGAATACAAATTCATATTCAGATACATAAGAATTATACAGGATCCGGAATAGTCTTTTATTTTCTTTTGAAAAAACGGAAATAGATTTAGTCGGAGTAATAAAATTATTCCAATTATGAAATTCATGGAGAAAGAATCGCAAAAAATGCAAAGAGGGAACATCTTGGATCCAGCATTGAAGGATTTTCACTAAGATTTCTAGATGAATAGGATAGGGTATTAGTATATCTAAGACATAATTTAAATGCGACAATTTGTCCTCTAGAAAGGGAAATATTGAATGAATAGATCGTAAATTCTGAGATTTGGGTATTTCTTCGGAGGAAGGTACTAATCGAAGCGAGAATGGAATTTCCACAATGACTGCAAAACCTTCTGATACCATTTGAGAATAAAAATTGGAATAAAAAGAATTGTTATGCCCAACGAATCGATTTTGGTTAAAGTCATTCATTGAATAAATCAATGAATTCTGTTGATACATTCGAGTAATTAAACGTTTCACAAGTACGGAACTGGATTTATTGTCATAACCTAAACCCACAATTTCCATGGGTTCGTAAAAAATCGAACTATTTAACCCATGATCATGAGCAAGTGTGTAAATATACTCTTGAAATATAAGTGGATATAGGAAGTTTTGTTGCCGAGATCCATCTTTTTCTAAATATCCTTGTAATTCTTCCATTTCAATTTCTCTATTTAAAACGGAGACAGGGGGGCGTGTCTTGGGTTATCAAATGATACATAGTGCAATATAATATGGTCAGAACAGGGTATAGATTATGTATATACTATAATAGATAGTATACTATCTACTCAGTATAAATCAAAAGATATACCCCGAGACGGGGAGTCCAATCAACAGATCTCTTTCCTATCTTTTTATCTCCAATTGGAATTGGTTTATGTTTATTATAATAAACAGAGGGTCCAAGATCCTTTATTTTTGCAACCCGGTCGCTCTTTTGATTTTGGAATAAATTAGATTCTCTTTATCAGTATACTCTTTCTTCTACACATCTGTCTCCAATTCATAATGGAGAATAGTTAGGATTAAAAAAAAAAAAGAATCAATGGTCCACTCATAGGAGAACCCTTTCCCGCATCAGGCACTAATCTATTTTAACGTCTAATTAGATTGGGTAATCATTCAAATTAAGAACATAAGCTCGTTGCTTTTTGTTTTACCAGAATTGGAGCCATAGGACTCTATCCATTTATTCATTAGACCAAATTGTAAATGTGAATTTCTTTTGTCCCTTTAAAAAAATCAACACAATATTTTGATTTTGTAACGATCTAGTAAGGATAAATTCAAAGTTCTATTTGAATAAAAAAAAAATAGATTAATAAATCAATTTATATCTTATTACGACATGCTGTTTTTTCCTTCATTACCTTTCAGGATCAGTCGTGGTCTTATAGACTCTACCAATAGTCTGGACGAATTCGTTGCTTCATCCAAATGTGTAAAAGATCATAGTCGCACTTAAAAGCCGAGTACTCTACCATTGAGTTAGCAACCCGGAAAATAAAAAATATATAAAAATATATAAATATATATATAATATATATATATATATTAGTGTTAGTGTAGATACGATCGAAATGCAAAAATTTAATTGGATTGTACTGCGGAGAACTCCGTCAAAATCAAAACATTGAACTAGCAACAAATCGAAATGTAAAAGAAAGATTTGTTGATCAATTTGTAATTGTAATAAACATAAAAATATAAAAATGAGCGGATCGGATTAAAAAACAATAGATTCCCAATCCGATATAGATTTTCAAATTGACACCCATTTTTCTCTTGATCCATTGTGTATGTTTTTTTGTTGTTAAGAAAATATGTCTTGTATTACAATAAATCCAGCAAAACCCTCCCTCATTTGATTTAAGTGAAGGAAAGAACCAATATGGGGTAGGGATAAACGGATTTCTTTATCTACGATCGAATTATATTGGTTCAATACAACATTGTCAATATGAATGGAATATTGAGAAAATCCATTATTTTTTTTTTCTAAAAAAAAAGCCTTGCGTTGGATTAGCATAAGAGAAATAAGAAGAGAAATAAGAAATTTGAATGGAAAAATAAGGAAGGGATAGAGAAAAAATCTCGAGCTCATTCAATCAATAGAGATATCATAAGAAAAATGTATCCCGCCTTTGTCGGTAAATTCCGGGGAAATAATTACACAAAGATAGAGGCTAGTTACCCTCTATCTTTTTTTTTTACTTTATTTTTATTGAAATTTGAAAATTTTTAATGAAAATTCATAATTAACTCGAAGTTCCTTCTTTAAAGAATTCTGCCTTCCTTAAAATATCATGAACAGTTACTGTAGGTTGAGCGCCCTTTTCAAGGAAATATAGAATAACAGGAACGTTTAAATAAGTTTGATTCTTTATCGGATCGTAAAAACCCACTTTTCGAAGATCTCTTCCGTCTCTTCGGGATCGAACATCAATTGCAACGATTCGATAGATGGCTCATCGGGATAGATGTAGATAAACAATTCACCCCCCCTAGAAACGTATAGGAGGTTTTCTCCTCATACGGCTCGAGAAAAATGATTCTAATTTCTCTATATTTAAGTATATAATTGGCCCATGGATCTATAAAATCATAAATTAAAATATGATTTAAGTGGTTTTCTTATTCCTTACAGAAAAAGTAAATCTCAGTCGTACTCATAACTCAAGTTGAGTAATTCTGAAAGAGTTCGAGGGGAACTCCTTAGACATTTATTGAGCTGTCTCTAACCTCCTTTGTTTATCTCGTCTCGAATCTTTTTTGATTCTTCATTCTGATTCTGATACAATTGTTGAGACAATTGAAAATAGTGTTTCCTTGTTCCGGAATCCTTTATCTTTGCTTTGTGAAATCATTGGGTTTAGACATGACTTCGGTGATCCTTATTCCTTTCAAAACGGCAGCAACATACCTTTTGCGTTTTTTACTTGTTTTAATTTTACCCTTTCGATTTCTATATTGAGGATATACTTACAAAGTTGGTCCAACTTATTAATTGTCACTAACCCTAGATTCTTCTCCCCGATAAATGAATCAATACTTTTACTTTTTCTGCTCGAGCTTCATCATGTACTATTTAAATTAGTACCTAACACAAATTAGGTTCCTAGTGGAATAGAACAAACTATGTCGAGCTGAGGGCATCTTCATTCTTATAGAAAATGGTGGATGTCAGAATCCACAGCCGATCATGTCCTTCAAGTCGCACGTTGCTTTCTACCACATCGTTTCAAACGAAGTTTTACCATAACATTTCTCTAATTTCATTTCGAACCAATATAATATGAAATTGATTCAATATAGAATGATGAATAGTCATTGGGTCGAACAGTATATACCGGTACATAATACTATACTATACTATAATATAATATAATATAATATAATAGTATTATTACTATTACTATTACTATTACTATTACTATTACTATTACTATTACTATTACTATTACTATTACTATTACTATTACTATTACTATTACTATATAGTAATAGTATAGTCCATATTTTCTATCTATCTATGGATAGATAAGTATTTTCTGGAGAGGGCTCAAAAACAATTTTTGAACCCCATATCATATAAATTAATAAAAAAAAAAAGACGAATAAACGAGTTTGCTTAAGACTTATTTATATCTTTAATAGATTGTTCGGGACGACCAATCATGAAATGATGGAGGCCCATCTTTCTCGACCAAATAAGCTATAAACCTCAAAAGAAAAAGAAGGACCTTAAAGGTATTTAAGGTATTCCAAATCCCGGAACAAAATAATTTTAACTAAATAAGCTATTCCAATGACCTGGAAAGGTCGGAAGTTTCTCGACAATATCGATTTATCACACTTCTTTTGAGTACCAAAGATTCATATCATGAAAAATTCCGTAAAAATAGTTTAAAGAATCTCCGACTTCGGGTTATAGCCGGAAAACATATTTTCGTTCATGACTGAATTTGATCTCTAATTCAATCAACAAGTCGACGCACTCACAATGAATAACTCCAAATTTTTAGCAGATATCTCATTCACTAAAGAGGTACAAATTTTCATCATGTTCAATTGAATTATAAATTGTTTAATTTAAAACATAGATAGATTGGGAATAAAGTTTATTGGCTTTCATGGGCATGGAATAGAAAAGGTATCGTGTAAGGTAAGATTAAGGTCGTTATTCTTTCATCTGAAAAGAGAAAATCATACTCCTCTTATTCTTATTTTTTCGTATCTATCATATACAATATTTTTCCCGTAAGTAATCCATAAGTAATTATGGATATTTAAGGAATTTCGGATTCTTTTTCACTTAACCGAATGATTTTTACTAAAATAGGACAATAACAATACATAATATATAGACTTGTTCGTTCATTTATTCATTTATATTTATAAAGATTTTCTTTTTCTTTAACAATTTTATGTTTACTGTCGGATACAATGTGATTCCATTTGTCGTTTTTGATTGAAACGATCTGGGACGGAAGGATTCGAACCTCCGAGTAACGGGACCAAAACCCGTTGCCTTACCGCTTGGCCACGCCCCATTTAGATTTCTATTCGACACTTATAAAGACTATTATTAGTTTTGGTTATTCGTCAATTCCAGCCCAACCTAAATAAGATACATACGGGAAATCTTGTTGCTAGGATTCGACATGACACATGTCGATATAGAATAATCAAAAATTTATTGATCATTACATAAAATGAAATTAAAATATTGTATGAAAGTATAATTCCTTGTATTCTCGTTTAAGAATAGAAAAAGGGGATTTTTTTGACCTGCCCCTTTTTATTTTTACCTTATATTATATAAAGTAACTCAATCAAAATCAAATTATCTAATCTACAAGAACCAAATTTTTGTTATGCTTAATATCTTTAGTTTAATCTGTATCTGTCTTAATTATGCCCTTTATTCAAGTAGTTTTTTCTTCGCCAAATTGCCCGAGGCTTATGCCTTTTTCAATCCAATCGTAGACGTTATGCCCATCATACCTTTATTCTTTTTTCTCTTAGCCTTTGTTTGGCAAGCCGCTGTAAGTTTTCGCTGAAATCTTTAATACTTTCCTAAATTCATGATTTTTTTGATCAAAAAAATTAATAGGATTGGATAGTCTTACATTATGAACCCTCGATTCAAAAAATAGAAATTTTTTATATTGAATAACCATAGTAATTAATTTGAATCCATTTATTTCCTTGTTCTAACTCTGACCTTCCAGTGAACAAAGACTTTATTAGGTCTTCCACAATACCTAATTGTAATTGTGGGGGTAACAAGAAAATTTTTCTAACGAAGGACTCAGAATCTTATTACAAATAAATTAGTGAAAATTTTTTTTTTATTGTGATTGTGAGGTGTCATGTTAAAATAGCATATGTGGTCCAAAAAAATTAGGTAATCCATTCCCATAAAAAAAAATCTTGGAGATTTTGTAATGCTTACTCTCAAACTCTTCGTTTATACAGTAGTGATATTCTTTGTTTCTCTCTTCATTTTCGGATTCTTATCTAATGATCCAGGGCGCAATCCTGGACGTGAGGAATAACCATAAGATCTTTTTTGTTTTTCCTTTCTTTTTTCTTATTTTTTTGATGATAAAATATAAGGGATTGATTGATATTTTTTCGAATTTAAAAGTTTCAAGTGATTAGATAGAGCGGAGAGAGAGGGATTCGAACCCTCGGTACAAATAATTCGTACAACGGATTAGCAATCCGACGCTTTAGTCCACTCAGCCATCTCTCCAAATTCCAATTTGAAAAATTTTTTATGTGATGTGACACGCGAAGTTGAAGTAAAGATTGATCAAAAAAACCCCAGTTTTCTTTCCTTATTAGAAGGATAGAAAAATAACATATAACCAATATAAAAAAAAAGAGAATTAATTATATAAATTCTATACTATATTATTTCTATACTATATTATATAAATTCTATAATTATATATATAAATATATATTAAAATATTTAAAGATATTTACAAATTTGATCCGCAATTCAATTTATATAATGATTCGAAAGAGATATCACCAATAGAAAAAATGCCTTATTGATTTTATTTTGTACAAAAGATTTATTCCCCCGGCCCAATTTAAGTACTGGAGTACTGGCCGGGCCATTACTTATTTTTAGTTTCAATGAATCAATCATTCATGGATCAACCAATTCAATTATGATTTGATATCAAATCATAAATACTTGTTATTAAAGAAGCAACAAGGGCAATTTCCATCCCCATTCCTATGATGGAAGTTTCATCATTTCTTATTATTAATAATAAATATTTTATATAATTTTATATAATAATAAATATTTTATATTTTCTTCTAAATATTTTATATTTTCTTCTTAATGTTCTTTTTTTTATTCTTTTATAAATAAAAATTTACTTACTGAAAAAAGTGGACTAAAAAAACACATACACATACACATACATATATTAAATAAAAAATAACCTCAACTATATAAACATACATATTTTTCATATTGATTATTTATAATCAATTATAAATAGATCATTTACTTGTACTTGTTCAATTAAAAGAACAAGCTTTATTTGAACACTTGAGATCAATTGACCTAAATTCATAAGATCTGACAGTTTAAAGGAAAGTCGAAAAGAACTGTGTATACAGAATTGATCATTTGGATGATCCGGCTTCAATGACTCCTTTGGACCGGAACTCTCAGTAATGACTTCCCAGCAAACGAAAAGTATAATTATAATTATAACTTTTTATCTTATTTAAATAAGATAAGCTTTTTGCTATTCGCCTATTTTTTTTTATCAAGTTTCCGGGGGGCAAAATACACGTAAACACTAGCATTTTCATGATTCTGATGCTATCTTGATTGTATCTCATCTCTTTGTTCGACAAATGTTCCTCCATTTATATACAATATATAAATTGTAGCGGGTATAGTTTAGTGGTAAAAGTGTGATTCGTTCTATTAACAACTTAAATAGTTAAGGGGTCTTTCGGTTTTTTCATATTCCGAATCAAAACTTTATTTCTTAAAAAGGTTTAATCCTTTACCTCTCAATGGCATATTTGAGGAAGAATATACATTCTCACGATTTGTATCCAAAGGTCAATTATAAATTGAATAAAGATAAAATTGGATTATGGAATCGTGAAGCATAATTTTTTTGCATTGGATCAACTCTTCCAATTGAATGAGTATGAGTCAAGGATACATGGATAAAGATACAAAAGTTTATTTCCAATCGTAACTAGATCTTCAATTTTTGTGTTGTAAAAGGGAGATTGAAGCTTTTAGCTATAAAACGGTGGTTTTGGTTTACTAGAACCATCGGCATATTGTTTCCGCTCGGTGGAAACCAAATTCTTTTCCTCAGGATCCTGTGAGTAGAAATAGGGAACGAAGAAACTAGACAGAGTTGATATAATTCTCC